GTCACTTAGACTTATTAAGTTAAGGTCATAGGTTTTTGTAGAGAATAGCAAAACAAAAATAAAATGATTAAAATTATACCATTATTATGATATTACATATTCGAATTTGAGAAAAATAAAAAGATTCGGTATTTGGGAGATAATAAAGACAAAGACAAAAAAATCAGATAAAATCCATTTTTTTTAGCACTTAACTGCCTTTATGTTAGGGATTTCGTTGTTCAAAAAACGATTCGCAGAGAAGAGAGATATTTGTACTTTACTGATTTTTGAGTAGAATACGATTTGAAGTGTATAATATAAGAAGGGTTGCATTTATTAAACACGTATGCAGATAGCTATAATATAATATCCGACTGCCGGTTCTATTCGGGACAACCCGGGTCGTGCTCTATCAAAAAAAAGAGAATTTCTATTCTGAAGTGAAGTAGGATAATTTTATGATAATTCCCTATCGACAACATATCTAAATAATAGATATCTGTGTAACAATTTATGTTCTGGGGTTTACATATACTCATATGTTTTGTTATAATTGAAATTGAGAAGAATTTTTTGATTTAAAAAATAATACTGATTAGTTCTGTCTCAATTTGTATTTTCTTATGTCATTAGGAAAATACAATTTTAGATTCAAATCCCAGAATCGTTCATGAATTCGAAGTAAACAGTCAATAGTTAATGATTCAAATTTGTCGGCTGAAAATAAACATTTGATTTCTCAATAGAAAAGCGAGAGAATGTTTTTAGCCTTGTGTATTTTCAGATACTATACAATCAATCGAAGGGATGGATCAAATCCAATCAAAAAAAAAAAGGGGTCTTTCTTTTCGGAAAAGGATTAAGGAAAACAGGAGTAAAAATGCAAGTACAATAAAAATTCAGTAATCCGGGAAAATTTTCATCTATTCTGTATCATTTTGGCGGCATGGCCGAGTGGTAAGGCGGGGGATTGCAAATCCTTTTTCCCCAGTTCAAATCCGGGTGTCGCCTGATCAACAAAAAACTCGAAATCTCTCCTTTTCTTCTGTTCTGCTGATATAACTCGCAGAATTCTCCCCCGGTAGAAGTATAGGAAACAGACTATTGATACTTTGTTTGATTCTAAGCATGTGGTCTGAAGGTTTTCTAAAAGAAAAGGTTGTGAATCCTGGTTCGCATCTAGGATTCAAGAAAATATTCTAATCTACTGGTAGAGGGGCTATCAAGACTTCATGATTCCCTTCTATTACTAAAGGAGTGTCTAATGACTGGATCTTGAATCTGAATCCGATTGTAGAGCCTGATAGGAAATTCAATTAATAGTTAATAGTTTTGTTTTGGAAAGGGGCGGAAGTTGCTTTATATACGACGGACTTGCGAGAATATCTGAGTGCTCAGGTATTCAATCAATATTAGATTGGATGAATAATTGACTTTTTTTTTATAGAAAAAAAAAGGGGCAAAAAGAAAGAATTTATTTTCGACAACCCCCCCCTGTTTCACAGCGATAATCGGGAAGGGAAGGGGGGTACGGATTAGATCAAATGGGGAAATCGAGTTCTGTAATAGATAGTGATTTCTCTTTTTTAGTGATTTCTCCCCTTCTGTTTTTACTTAGAAGGTCAACAAAACAAAAAAAGAATAGGCCTTATTTTATTATTCTTATTCCTACATGTTCCCATCCCCTTGGGATGTTACTACGTATTTTGCTTGTGTTTAATCGTTCCCGATTCGAAATCCTAATCGATTTATTGGATTGGTTTCTCAATAGTGTTCGGTCAGAATCCCTTTTTGACTCTGCGTCATTGATTCCACTATTATTAGTGAGGAATAATGGAATAATTCCTTCGTATTTATAAAGTATAGGGAACATAATTCACATGGATATAGTAAGTCTCGCTTGGGCTGCTTTAATGGTAGTCTTTACATTTTCCCTTTCACTCGTAGTGTGGGGAAGAAGTGGGCTCTAGAAGTATTACTAATTGAGTTCAGGAATCAAACCGTATCAATTGTTTTATAGATCGTTCTGCAACACATTTTGAACTATTTAAAATAAAAAAAAAATAAAAATCTCTGAATTTCTAATCCCATTGGACTCCAATGGAATAATCTATGATATGAATCATACTCTTTCAATCAAAGAGATATTTCAGCGATTCCCGTGTTTGTATTTCGAAAAGAAAGGGATTCATTGGGTGTTATGTCAATTCCATACAATATATGGAATTAATATACACATATATTAAGAGAATATTGTAGATTGATCTATAGAAACTTAAGCTTTTATCTTTATTCTAGATTAAAACTTTATAGACTAAGAGATAGATAGTATGGTAGATGCATCTTTCTTTCTACCATACTATCTATCTCTTAGAATACTGCCGATTATAGTCCGCTCATTTCATTTAAGTTAAGACGTGAAATTGGAATCCTTTTCATTTGACTTCGTCAATTTTTGATAAGAACTCAGAAGGAAAGTTTCATTCAAATGAATTTTCAAATTCAATTGAATTAATCA